AAAAGGTATCTAATGAATTATGAGTTCAATACATCCTGTTTAGCAGAAAGGCGGATATTCCTTGCTCATTATCAGACACTCACTGATTCACAAACTTCGTGTGTGGCTACTCGTTTTCATTTCCCATCTCATGGAAAACCCTTTTCGCTCCGCTTAGCCTTATCCCCCTCTAGGGGTATTTTAGTGATAGGTTCTATAGGAAGTGGACGATCCTATTTGGTCAAATACCTAGCGACAAACTCCTATGTTCCTTTCATTACGGTATTTCTGAACAAGTTCCTGGATAACAAGCCTAAAGGTTTTCTTATTGATGATGATGATATCAATATTGATGATAGTGACGATATTGATGCTAGTGACGATACCGATCGTGACCTTGATACGGAGCTGGAGCTGCTAACTAGGATGAATGCGCTAACTATGGATATGATGCCGGAAATAGACCGATTTTATATCACCCTTCAATTCGAATTAGCAAAAGCAATTTCTCCTTGCATAATATGGATTCCAAACATTCATGATCTAGATGTGAATGAGTCGAATTACTTATCCCTCGGTCTATTATTGAACCATCTCTCCAGGGATTGTGAAAGATGTTCCGCTAGAAATATTCTTGTTTTTGCTTCGACTCATATTCCCCAAAAAGTGGATCCCGCTCTAATAGCTCCGAATAGATTAAATACGTGCATTAAGATACGAAGGCTTCTTATTCCACAACAACGAAAGCACTTTTTCACTCTTTCATATACTAGGGGATTTCACTTGGAAAAGAAAATGTTCCATAATAACGGATTCGGTTCCATAACCATGGGTTCCAATGCACGAGCTCTTGTAGCACTTACCAACGAGGCCCTATCGATTAGTATTACACAGAAGAAATCAATTATAGACACTAATACAATTAGATCCGCTCTTCATAGACAAACTTGGGATTTGCGATCCCAGGTAAGATCGGTTCAGGATCATGGGATCCTTTTCTATCAGATAGGAAGGGCTGTAGCACAAAATGTACTTCTAAGTAATTGCCCCATAGATCCTATATCTATCTATATGAAGAAGAAATCATGTAACGAAGGGGATTCTTATTTGTACAAATGGTACTTCGAACTTGGAACGACCATGAAGAAATTAACGATGCTTCTTTATCTTTTGAGTTGTTCTGCCGGATCGGTCGCTCAAGACCTTTGGTCTCTACCCGGATCCGATGCAAAAAATGGGATCACTTCTTATTCTTATGGACTCGTTGAGAATGATTCGGATCTAGTTCATGGCCTATTAGAAGTAGAAGGCGCTCTGGTGGGATCTTCACGGACAGAAAAAGATTGCAGCCAGCTTGATAATGATCGAGTGACATTGCTTCTTCGGTCCGAACCGAGGAATCTCTTAGATATGATGCAAAACGGATCTTGTTCTATCCTTGATCAGAGATTTATCTATGAAAACTACGAATCGGAGTTTGAAGAGGGGGAGGGAGAAGGACCCCTTGACCCGCAACAGATAGAGGAGGGTTTATTCAATCACATAGTTTGGGCTCCTAGAATATGGCGCCCTTGGGCCTTTCTATTTGATTGTATCGAAAGGCCCAATGAATTGGGATTTCCCTATTGGGCCGGGTCATTTCGGGTCAAGCGGATCATTTATGATGAAGAGGATGAGCTTCAAGAGAATGATTCGGGGTTCTTACAGAATGGAACCGTGCAGTACCAGACAAGAGCTAGATCTTCCAAAGAACAAGGCCTTTTTCGAATAAGCCAATTCATTTGGGACCCTGCAGATCCATTCTTTTTCCTATTCAAGGATCCGCCCCCCGGCTCTGTGTTTTCACATCGAGAATTATTTGCAGATGGAGAGATGTCAAAGGGGCTTCTTACTTCCCAAACAGATCCTCCTACATCTATATATAAAGGCTGGTTTATCAAGAATACGCAAGAAAAGCACTTCGAATTGTTGATTAATCGTCAGAGATGGCTTAGAACCAAGAGTTCATTATCTAATCGATCTTTCCGTTCGAATACTCTATCCGAGAGTTATCGGTATTTATCCAATTTGTTCCTATCTAACGGAACGCTATTGGATCAAATGACAAAGACATTATTGAGAAAAAGATGGCTTTTTCCGGATGAAATTAAAATTGGATTCATGTAACGGGAGAAGGATTTCCCATTCCTTAGCCGGAAAGATATGTGGCCATGAAAGAAGGATTAAGTGGATGGGTGGTAGAGTCGTGGAAACGCCCGTTTCTTCCATATCTTGGACCTTAGCTCCATGGAACAATATGTTACTGCTAAAACACGGAAGAATTGAAATCGTGGATCAAAACACTATGTCTGGATGGTATGAACTGCCTAAACAAGAATTCTTGAACAGCGAACAACCCGTTCAGATATTAACGACCAAGAAGTACTGGATTCTCTTCTCTTTCGGATAGGCCCTGAAAGGAGAGGAAGGCTGGAATGTTAACAGGCGTCTATTATTGAATTCACCCGACCCGATAGTACCC